GTTATTGTAGCTTAAAATTTTAAAGCGCAGTACTGAAAATACTGAAATGGGTCGACAACGCTCCAAAAACATAATGTCTTGGTCCTGGACTTTCCGTTATTTATGACTAAGATTACACATGCAAGCATCCACACTCCAGTGAGTTCGCCCAATCACCATAGGAGCAGGCATCAGGCACAACCTTATTTAGCCTATAACGCCAAGGTGGCCCACACCCACACGGGTATACAGCAGTGACCAATATTGGGCCATGAGCTAACGCTCGACCAAGCTTTAGTCTATGGGGGCCGGCAAACTTCGTGCCAGCCGCCGCGGTTATACGAAGCTGGCCCCATATAACGAACAGCGGCACAAAGCGTGAACGCACAATTTCAACTAATTAAGCACCAACAAAGCCCCATAAGTAAAACAAAAGTCTAATGAACCCCAACAAAGAGCTTAAACCTAAGAAAATTTTAATTCACGAAAGTTGGGAAACAAACTAGGATTAGATACCCTACTATGCCCAACCGTAAACACTGATACCATTTGTATCCGCCAGAGAACAACGAGCCAAGCTTAAAACCCAAAGGACTTGGCGGCGTTCCAAACCACCCTAGAGGGGCCTGTCACGTAATCGATAACCCACGATAAACCTCACCATTTTTAGCCAAAATCAGCCTATATACCGCCGTCGCCAGCTCATCTTGAAAAAGAGATAAAATGGGCTTAATAGTCCAATATCACTAACACGACAGGTCAAGGTGTAGCCCATAAAATGGTAAATGATGGACCACATTGCTACTACAGCCCAACCAAAGTTGTACTGAAAAGTACATTTTAAGGTGAATTTAACAGTAAGGTAGACAAGAAAATCCGCCTGAAAACTGCTCTGGAACGTGCACACACCGCCCGTCACCCTACTTTAATTAACCTAAAACAAACATATAACGACATCAAAAACAAGAGTAGGAAAGTCGTAACAAGGTAAGCGTACCGGAAGGTGCGCTTGGTAGACAAAAAGTAGCTTAATAAAAGCATTCACCCTACAATTGAAAAACGTTGGAATCAACCTTTTTGAGCTCGCAAAAGCTCGAACATAAACCCAAACGTTACCTAACAACAACCCAAAACATTTGACCAGACTAGTAGATGCGATCGAACCTCGCCCACTCGACGCAATATAAAAAGTACTGTGAAGGAAGAATGAAATAAGGTGAAATCGTTAGCTCAACAAAGCAGGGATAAACACTCGTACCTTTTGCATTATGGTCTAGCAAGAAGCCCAGACAAAGAGACCTTCAGCCTCCCCCCCCGAACACAAGTGATCTACTTCATGGCAGTTGTACCGAACTAACTCGTCTCTGTAGCAATAGAGTGAGAAGACCAAGAAGTAGCGGTTAAAGCCAAACGAACTTGTCGATAGCTGGTTATCCGACAAATGAATATAAGTTCATACCCAGCAAACTGCCATTTTTTATGATTTAAAATTTCTGCAGGGAGATAGCCGACGAGGGCACAGCCTCATCGGCACTGGATACAGCCAGAAGTAGAGAGGAAATATACACACACCATTCTGTAGGCCCTAAAACAGCCACCAATCAATATCACGTCACAGTAACTGCCCAAAAATACCCCAAAAAACAAAAATCTCCTATACACCAATCGGATCAATCTACACACGTGTAGAAGAGCCAATGCTAGAATAAGTAATTTGAACCCCTTCTAAAGACAGAATATTAAATAACCAACACCCAGCAGACCATCAAAGGAACAATGACACCTAATTCATCAACCCATAAAACATACTGTTTATCCAACACAGGACTGTCTACTTATTAGGCCCAAAACCTTAAAAGGAACTCGGCAACCACTTTTTCCAACTGTTTACCAAAAACATAGCTTCTAGCCCAACTAGTATTAGAAGTAACGCCTGCCCTGTGGAACCCTAAACGGCCGCGGCACTAAAACCGTGCAAAGGTAGCACAATCACTTGTCCCTTAAATGAGGACCCGTATGAAAGGCACCATGAGAGAAAACCTGTCTCTTAAGACCAGCCAATGAAATTGTTCTACCCGTACAAAAACTGGTATATAAAAGCAAGACAAAAAGACCCTGTGGAACTTTAATAAATTGTTTAAAAACATAAACAATAATTTTAGTTGGGACAACTATAGAAAAAATAAACTTCTTACAACATTAAGACCAACAAGTCTAAGAAAGTCACAGACCCAGCCAAACTGATTAATGAAACAAGCTACCCCAGGGATAACAGCGCTACCTTCTCAAAGAGTCCATATCAACAAGAAGATCTACGACCTCGATGTTGGATCAGGGTACCCAGACGGTGCAGCAGCTGTCAAGGGTTCGTTTGTTCAACGATTAATACCCTACGTGATCTGAGTTCAGACCGGAGCAATCCAGGTCGGACTTTATCTGCTACAAGTCTCTATTAGTACGAAAGGACCACTGAGACAAGACCAATACCAACAGCACATCTTATAAAATCTGAATAAAACTTAAAATTTTAAAATACCAATAGCCCAAAAAAAGGACCCAGATAACCGGAATGCCGGTGCCACATAAGGGTGGCATAGCACGGTTATTGTAGGAGCCTAAACCCCATCAGAAGTCCAACTTCTACACCGGCATGCCGGTGCCACATTAGGGTGGCATAGCACGGTTATTGCAGGGGGCCTAAAACCCCCCATCAGAAGTTCAACTCTTCTCCCTAACACATTAATACACTAAACCTGCTAGCTAAGACTTCTAATTTATTAGCCACACTTATCCCAATCCTAGTTGCCGTGGCCTTTCTGACCCTCCTTGAACGGAAAATATTAAGCTATATGCAACTACGAAAAGGGCCAAACATTGTAGGCCCCCAAGGCATTCTACAACCTATTTTAGATGGGGTAAAACTGCTAATTAAAGAACCAATTCGACCTAAACAATCATCTCCTATTATATTTACTATTGCCCCCACCATGGCCCTAGCATTGGCCATATCCATATGGGCCCCCATACCAATACCCAACCCAATCATAACCATAAATCTGGGCCTAATACTTCTAATAGCTATCTCAAGCATAATGGTATACTCAACCCTATGATCAGGATGAGCATCAAATTCTAAATATGCACTTATTGGTGCACTACGAGCAGTGGCACAGATAATCTCCTATGAGGTGACACTAGGCCTAATTTTAATATGCCTAACCATTCAAACTGGAAGCTATAATTTAGAACTATTTTCCACCACCCAAGAACAAACATGGTTAGTAACCTCCTCCTGACCAATAATAGCAATATGGTATGTATCCACACTCGCAGAAACCAACCGCGCCCCCTTTGATTTAACAGAGGGGGAATCAGAATTAGTGTCCGGGTTCAACATCGAATATACTGGGGGAATATTTGCACTACTTTTCCTAGCAGAATATACCAACATTATTTTAATAAACACCCTAACATGCGTACTCTTCTTCAACCCAGGACAAATTCAATCAAACATATTTACAGCACTACTAATAATAAAAACAATAATCTTAACCATGGGCTTCCTTTGAATTCGAACATCATACCCTCGATTTCGATATGACCAACTAATACAACTCCTATGAAAACAATTTCTGCCACTAACATTAGCCCTATGCTTACTGTACACAACAACCCCGCTAGCATTAACAGCCCTACCATAGGGGAGAAGGAATCGAACCAACATCAAAAAACCCAAAATTTTATGTATTTCACTATACTACCCCCTATAAATGGAAGTGTGCCCGAGAACAAGGAATACTTTGATAGAGTAAACACAGAGATATAAACCTCTCACTTCCCACTAGAATCTGCTACATAAGCAATTGGGCCCATACCCCAAAAACGATAACAATATCTTCTAGTATTGAATATAATAACCAACTTAATAACCTCAATCAACCTTATTGCCGGAACAATTGTCACTGCCTCAAGCCACCACTGACTAATAGCCTGAGCAGGCCTAGAGCTAAATATACTATCAATCCTTACATTTATTATAAAACCAAAAAACCCACGGGCTACCGAAGCAGCTATTAAATACTTCTTAACCCAAACAATTGCCTCAACCATAATACTATTCTCAGGAACAGTTAATGCTATTCAAACAGGACAATGAAATATTTCACAAATAACAGACAAATATGCCTGTACAATTCTTATTTTAGCAATAACAATAAAAATTGGGGCAGCCCCAATTCACTTCTGACTACCCGAAGTTATACAGGGATCATCAACTATAACGGCCATGATCATTGCTTCATGACAAAAAATTGCCCCAATTTCCATCTTATTCATAACCTATAATCACCTACCACCTAAAATTATAGTAATCATTGGAATCGCATCAGCCACTATCGGGGGCTGAGGTGGCATTAACCAAACACAATTACGAAAACTAATAGCATATTCATCAATCTCAAATATTGGATGAACGATAGTAATTTTCACAGCATCCCCACACACAGCAACACTCAATATTGCCATCTACATAATTATGATTATTCCAGCATTCATACTAATCAAAAAAATATCCCTAAAAACACTACGAGACTCATCAACTACATGAACATCTTCTCCACTAGCCAGCACTATATTAGCACTTATACTGCTTTCACTAAGCGGACTACCCCCATTAACAGGGTTTGCCCCAAAAATCTTAATCTTAAACGAATTAATTATACAAAACCTAACACCAATTGCAACAATTATAGCTATAATCTCACTAATTAGTCTATTTTTTTACGTACGAACAACCTACATTACCACAATAACTACCCCCCCAATTATAACTTTAACATCAATAAAATGACGACTAACACAATCACAACAAAAATTAACATCAATACTAATACCACTATCACTTATAACTCTATTAATTACCCCAATCCTAACCTCTATAACATAGGAACTTAGGATTATCTAAACCGTGGGCCTTCAAAGCCTCCAAAAAGAGCACTACCTCTTAGCTCCTGCCACGAAAGTCTGTTAAATACTAACATCTTCTGAATGCAACTCAAATGCTTTAATTAAGCTAAGACTTCATCTGCAGGACCAGTGGGCCTCGATCCCACAAAAACTAGTTAACAGCTAGCTGCCCAAACCAGCGGGCATTAATCCAGCCTCCTTAGTTAAAAAGGAGGTAAAGCCCAGGGTTTATACACCTTATATGGATTTGCACTCCAAGTACTGAGCTGTGGGGAGGGGGGGAGTTGAACCCCCATCAGTAAATTTACAGCTTACCGCCTTATTACTCGGCCACCTAACCATGTGACTATTACGTTGACTATTATCAACAAACCATAAAGACATCGGCACTATATATTTTATGTTTGGCCTAGCCGCAGGGCTTGTTGGAGCCACTTCAAGCCTTCTAATACGAACAAAACTAAGCCAACCGGGATTTACTTTAGGGGATGACCACGCGTATAATGTATTAATTACCCTTCATGGCCTTACTATAATTTTTTTCATAGTTATACCAATTATAATCGGGGGATTTGGAAATTGACTCGTACCACTAATGCTGGGGGCCCCAGACATAGCCTTTCCTCGTATAAATAATATAAGTTTCTGACTATTGCCACCATCATTTTTACTTCTATTAGCCTCATCAAAAACGGGAACCGGGGTTGGAACAGGGTGAACAATCTATCCACCCCTGTCGGGGAACATGGCACATGCCGGCCCATCTATAGACTTAGCAATTTTTTCTCTCCACTTAGCCGGAATTTCATCTATTCTTGCCTCAATCAACTTCATTACAACAAGCATTAACATGAAACCGCACTACATGGTATTGTACAACATGCCACTATTCGTATGATCGGTTCTTCTTACTGCAATTCTTTTAATCCTGGCTTTGCCAGTCCTAGCCGCAGCAATCACCATGCTTCTTACAGATCGAAATCTAAACACAGCATTTTTTGACCCGGTGGGAGGAGGAGATCCAATCTTGTTCCAACATCTATTCTGATTCTTTGGACACCCAGAAGTATACATTCTGATTTTACCGGGATTTGGAATTATTTCACATATTATCACCCACTACTCCTGTAAAAAAGAACCATTCGGGTACATAAGCATAGTGTGGGCTATATTAGCCATCACTATTCTGGGGTTTATAGTTTGAGCCCACCACATATTTACTGTAGGACTTGACATCGACACACGAGCTTATTTTTCAGCAGCAACAATAACTATCGCTGTGCCAACTGGAATTAAAGTATTTAGCTGAACAGCTACAATTTTTGGAGGAAAAATCAACTGAGAACCCCCCATGCTATGAGCACTTGGATTCATGTACCTATTCACTATTGGAGGCCTGACAGGAATCACACTATCAAATTCTACCCTAGACGTCCTACTCCACGATACCTACTACGTCGTAGCCCACTTCCACTATGTACTATCAATAGGTGCTGTATTTGCAATTATAGCGGGCACAGTATATTGATTTCCACTAATCTCAGGATTTGCACTAAACAAAAAACTAGCATATTCACAATTTACAATCATATTTATTGGAGTAAACATTACATTCTTCCCACAACACATACTAGGACTTGCTGGAATGCCACGACGATACTCTGATTTCCCAGACGCCTATGCTATCTGAAACAATATTTCATCAACAGGTGCACTAATTTCCATACTAGGGGCACTAATAATAGTACTTATTCTATGAGAAGCAATAACAAAAAAACGTAAAATTTCACGAACACTGTCTGATACAACCATACTAGAGTGAACACAAAAATGCCCACCTTTACGGCACACATTTGAAAACCCACCAGCCACCCTTCTTCAAGGAAGGGGGGAGTTGAACCCCCACCCTGTGGTTTCAAGCCACACGCAGAACCTGTTTCTGCTTCTTACTTGAAGCCTTAGTAACAAACATTACATGGCCCTGTCAGTGCCAAATTATGGGCATTCAGACCCATAGGCCTCACATGGTAGAACCAATTCAACTAACCATACATGATGCCGCCTCACCAGTAATAGAAGAACTCCTATTCTTCCACGACTATTCAATACTAATAATATTATTAATTGGTACAACTGTGATCATTGCTCTAATTATTGCCTCAACTGTAAAAACTTACCACACCGCACTCACAGACGCAAACCATCTTGAATTCCTATGAACCCTCCTACCAGTCATAATTTTGCTATTTCTGGCAACACCATCAATACGCACCCTATTTATTTTAGAAAACCAAGAAAATCCACATATAACAATTAAAGCACTTGGTCACCAATGATATTGAAGCTACGAGTATTCAGACTATGAAAATGTAATATTTGATTCCTACATAGTACAAGACATAGACCTTGAAAATGGGTCCCCACGACTCCTAGAAACTGACAACCGAATAGTTTTTCCAATACAAACCCCAATTCGCCTCCTTGTATCAGCTGAGGACGTTCTTCATTCATGAACACTTCCAGCATTAGGAATCAAAATTGATGCTGTCCCAGGTCGGTTAAACCAACTAATTCTCTCTACAATACGACCCGGAGTATTCTACGGCCAATGCTCAGAGATTTGCGGAGCAAACCACAGCTTCATGCCAATTTCAACAGAATCCGTACCAACAAAATATTTTGAAGAGTGATTAGACAAAATGCTATAACACACTAAGAAGCTTGCATAGCAGTAGCCCTTTAATCTATAGAAGAGATTTTTCTCCTTAGTGGTTGCCACAGCTAAACCCAACCCCATGATTTTTAACTCTGCTGACAACATGACTAGCAATCAAGGTAATATTAGCTTTAATTAATAGTACAAAATTAATTAACAACCCAACAACAAATATTAACCCCATGAACAAGAAAACATACATCTGACCATGATAACAGAACTATTTGATCAATTTATAATCCCAGAATTATTTGGGGTAAAACTTCTACCAATTTTCATTCTTATACCAACACTATTAGCTTATTACCCGAATATAACACGAACCAATCGACTAACTTCAACAATGTTATGGCTAATTAAAAAAACAACAAAACACCTATTGTCAACAATAAACGCCGCAGCTCACTCCTGAGCCCTCATTTTAATTACCACAATTATACTCATTTCAGCTATAAACACCCTGGGATTACTTCCGTACACATTTACACCAACAACCCAACTATCAATAAACATAGCATTAGCAACACCCCTATGAATAGCAACAGTCATAATTGGCATACGCAACCAACCAACACACTCATTAAGTCACTTTCTACCAGAAGGAACACCAACAATACTCATCCCAGCCCTAATCATTATTGAAACGATCAGTCTATTTATTCGACCACTAGCCCTTGGAGTACGACTTACTGCCAATTTGACAGCTGGCCACCTACTAATACAACTGATCTCAATAGCAATCATAAAAACCAACTTATTACTATTTCCAGCTATATTCGCAACCTTGACCCTACTAATAATCCTTGAAGTAGCAGTAGCCCTAATCCAAGCCTACGTATTTACCCTACTTTTAAGCCTATACCTACAAGAAAACACCCATGAATAATCAAATACACCCATACCACATAGTAAACGAAAGCCCATGACCCATTCTTGGCTCAATAGCCCTATTTACCATAGCGTGCGGCCTAGCTACATGAATACACCACAAAACTATAGTATTACTCAATATTGGACTGATCTCAACTGTACTAACATCCTTTCAATGATGACGAGATATTGTACGCGAAAGCACATTCCAGGGGCACCACACTACAAAAGTTCAAACAGGACTACGATACGGAATAATTCTCTTTATTACATCAGAAGTTTTATTTTTCTTTGGATTTTTTTGAACATTCTATTTTGTTAGCACAAACCCAGACCACGCCCTAGGACTACAGTGGCCACCAAAAGGAATTGAACCGCTTAATCCAATTGAAGTTCCACTACTTAACACCATGATCTTATTAGCCTCAGGCATAACCGTCACATGATCACACCACTCAATCATAGCAGGCCTCAAAAAAAATGCTTCATTATCACTTCTAATAACAGTCACACTTGGTCTATATTTTACACTTCTCCAAGCCACAGAATACTACAACACCATGTTTTCAATCTCAGATGGGGCCTACGGAGCAACCTTCTTTGTAGCCACGGGATTTCATGGACTACATGTCATCATTGGAACCTCATTCTTAATTATTTGCCTAGTACGACAAATACTTTCTCACTTTACAACCAAACACTTTTTCGGATTTGAAGCAGCTGCTTGATACTGACACTTCGTTGATGTCGTATGAATTTTCTTATACACATCAATTTACTGATGAGGATCATACTCTTCTAGTATATGTAATACAAATGACTTCCACTCATTTAATCTTGATTTCAAGGAAGAGTAATAATTTTAACAACAATATTATTAACGGCCCTCTTAATCCCAACATTACTAATTATTATTAACCACTGAGCCCCCCAAACACTCCCCGATGCAGAAAAAATATCGCCGTATGAATGTGGCTTTGACCCACTTGGCAGCGCACGCCTACCGTTCTCACTACAATTTTTTATCATTGCAATCTTTTTTTTAGTTTTTGACCTAGAAATTGCTCTCCTATTACCCCTACCCTGAGCAATTAATTCATCAACCCCAATAACAACTACCATATGAACAATAATCATTATCACCTTACTCACACTAGGATTAATTTACGAATGAACTCAAGGAGCACTAGATTGAACTAAAAGACATCAGGAATTAGTTTAAAAAAACACCTAACTTCGAATTAGCTGATTTAGGACACCCCTAAATTCCTGTATTAACCTCCTACTTTACATAACATTTTCCATTTCAATACTAGGCGCTATAATTAATCGAATACACTTCCTAACAACTCTATTATGCATTGAAGGAATAATACTAACACTATTTATTATAATAACCGCCCAACTTACAAGCACAAATTTTATTTCAACTGCAAGCATACCAATTATTTTATTAACCCTGGGAGCATGTGAAGCAAGCACTGGACTAGCCCTTCTAATTATAACATCCAACACCCACACCAACGACCATATAAAAAACCTTAAATTACTAAAATGCTAAAGATTATTGTACCAACCATCACACTTATCCCACTCACCACCACAATTAAAAAAAATATTCTATTTCCATCATTTTTAGTTTTTTCTACCATCTTAGCAACAATAAGCCTTCAATGATTAAAAATTCCAATAACTATAAACAAGTACTCAAACACCTACACAACAATTGACCAAATTTCTTCCCCCCTATTAGTACTATCATATTGACTGCTACCAATTGCAATCCTAGCTAGTCAAAATCACCTAAAACATACAACATTGATACACAAACGAATATTTTTAATATGTCTAATAACACTTCAGACATTTTTAACTCTCTCACTTTCGTCAACCAACCTAATTCTGTTCTTCATTATATTTGAGGCCACCATAATCCCAACAACAGTGATCATCACCCGATGGGGAAGTCAAACAGAACGACTCACGGCTGGTATATACTTCATATTTTACACCATAATCAGCTCGATACCACTACTAATTGCACTTTTGATAACTAACCACCAAATAGATAGCATTAACACGATACTCATATTCACAATTAATTCAAAACCAAACACAATTTTATGGTTAGCATGTACCATAGCTTTCATAGTAAAAATACCAATATACGGACTTCATCTATGACTTCCAAAAGCTCATGTAGAAGCCCCAATCGCAGGCTCAATAGTACTAGCAGCTATTTTACTAAAGCTGGGGGGCTACGGCATAATACGAATCTCACCAATACTATATCAAACCCAAATACTACACTACCCATTTATTATTTTAGCTCTTTGGGGGATAGTAATAACAAGCCTAATTTGTCTTCGACAACCAGATTTAAAATCACTAATCGCCTACTCATCTGTTAGTCATATGGGATTAGTAGTAACAGCTACAATAATCCAAACCCCATCCAGCCTAACCGGAGCCATAATACTCATAGTAGCCCACGGAATTACCTCATCAATACTATTTTGCCTGGCCAACATAATGTATGAACGAACTAACACACGAACATTAACAATAATACAAGGAATACAAACTACCATTCCAATTATAACCGCCTTTTGACTTCTGGCCAATCTAACCAACATAGCTATTCCACCAACAATCAATCTTATAGGAGAAATTACAGTTACAACTGCAACATTTAACTGGTCAACACCCACTATCATTATAACGGGCTCAGCAGCAACAATTACAGCAATCTATTCAATATACATATTCTCATCCACCCAACAAGGAAAAATACAAAAAGATATAATAACCCCCCCAGCACATACTCGAGAGTACATCATCTTAATACTACACACAATTCCAATAATCCTCCTAATAGTCAACCCCCAAATAATTATACTTAATTAACCACCCACCTAAGCCGCGATAGTTTACAAAAACATTAGCCTGTGGAACTAAAAATGGAACACAAACTTCCCCGCAGCTGAAAGGAAAACAAGAACTGCTAATTCCAACTACTGGTACTAACTCATCAGGCCTTTCACTTTTAAAGGAAAATAGCCATCCGATGGTTTTAGGAGCCAGATCTCTTGGTGCAAATCCAAGTGAAAGTAAATGGCCCCAACATTAACACTGGACTCAACAATAACCATAACACTAACCACCCTCTCAATCCTAATATTAACAACATCCCTACTACAAAAAAACACCAAATTTAACCTGTCCCCAGAATCAACAGTGATAATATCATTCCTAATTTCAATAATTCCAACAATTATTACCATAAAATATACCCCATACAACACATCAATTAACCTACCTCTAATACAACTCACAACACTAAACATCTCATCAACCATTACAACAACCATAAGCTCAAACCTATTTTTCTCAACAGCCCTATTCGTAACATGAGCAATCATACAGTTTTCCTCATGATATATAAAAGACGCCCCTAAGATAATTATATTCAAAAAACATCTAATAATGTTCTTAATTGCCATAACAGTACTAATTCTTGCTGGCAGCATACTACAGCTATTTATCGGCTGGGAAGGCGTAGGTATCATGTCATTTTTATTAATTAACTGATGATACGCACGTACATGCGCAAACTCATCTGCCATGCAAGCAATAATCTATAACCGAATTGGAGACATTGGAATTATCCTAACCCTAGCCTGATTCGCAACTAACCAAGCATCATGAAACATGCAATGGACTAGCACAGAAACAAACTCAACACTATTAGCCCTCGGATTAATCTTAGCAGCAGCTGGAAAATCTGCCCAATTCATAATACACCTATGACTGCCAAGCGCAATAGAAGGCCCAACCCCAGTATCAGCCCTACTCCATTCAAGCACCATAGTCGTAGCGGGTGTTTTTCTACTAATTCAAACACACCAACTAATCAAAAACTCAAGCGCTGCCATGACACTTTGCCTGTTTATAGGGGCAACAACAAGCCTATATGCCTCAATAACAGCCCTCTACCAAAATGACCTAAAGAAAATTATCGCCCTGTCAACACTGAGCCAACTAGGACTAATAATAACCGCAATCGGATTAAACCACCCCCACCTGGCATTCCTACACATCTCAACACATGCCTCCACCAAAGCCGCACTATTCCTATGCGCTGGCTCATTCATTCATACTATGCAAAATGAACAAGACATTCGAAAAATAAGCAACATAAAAATACTACTACCAATTACATCTTCTTGCCTAATTGTAGCCAGTTTGGCCCTAATAGGAATACCATTCCTATCATGCTTTTACTCCAAAGACCCAATTATCGAAACCCTCTACTCATCAAAAATCAACACCTGAATTATAATTATAACTATAGTAGCAACAGCCATAACATCAGCCTATTCATTGCGACTAATTTATTACACCATAACAAAATTCACACGAAATAAACCAACAGTATCACCAAACGAAACTACTAACCAAGTCAACCCAATTATCCGTCTCACCACACTATCAATTACCATGGGAACCATTTTAATTTCGATCACAACCCAAGTTGACATAGACCCAACCCTGCCCACAATAATAAAACTTGCCCCATCAATAGCAATAATTACAGGTAGCTTAATTACCATAGAAATCCTAAACAACTCAGTTTACAAGCCGAACCAAAAAAATACACTTTATACGATACTAAACCAACTCGCCTTCTTGAAAATAATACACCGATGAACACCAAAAATAGCCCTAAAAATTGGAGCAACAATATCAACCCAACTGCTAGACCTACTATGATTAGAAAAAACAGGACCTAAGTCTATTATTCTAATAAATAAAAAAATATCAAAACTAGTAAACCCCATAAAGGGGCTAATAAAACTATACCTAACAACCACTGCAATCACCATTAGTGCAGCCCTGGATCATAACAAGTATTAACTAGCACGAATGGCCCCCAAACTTCAATCGTATACCAAATAAAGAACTACAAACAAAGTCAATAATAACGCAACACCCAACATTAAAAACCCCACCCCACCTAATGAGTACAATAAAATAACCCCACTAATATCAATATTAACATCTACATCCACATCAACAGCCGTATTTACTTCACCGACAAACATGACACCATCGAACAACAACCCACCACCAACATATTTTCACAAACAAAATAAATAAAAAATAAACCCGACAATGTACATAACAACAGATCGATTACCCCAAGCTTCAGGGTACACATCAGACGACGCAGCAACAGAATAAATAAACACAACCAACATCCCACCTAAATAAACTAATATCAACACCAAAGACACAAAAGTATTGCCCAATCCGGCTAAAATCCCAGCACCAAGCACAGACCCTAGAACTAAAGACGCCGATCCAAAGTATGCCGATGGATTACTAGCCACACCCCCCATAAAAAAAATAAACAACCAGAACATGAAAAAAAAATACATAATTTTTATCTGGACATAACCAGAACTCTCAACACGAAAAACTGATGTTGTAATTCAACTATAAAAACATGACTGTTATACGAAAAACCCACCCAATTCTGAAAATTATAAATAGCTCCCTAATTGATCTTCCAACCCCAACAAATATTACAACGGCTTGAAATTTCGGCTCACTATTAGGACTTCTATTAATAACCCAAATTACAACCGGATTATTTCTAGCAATACACTACACAGCGGATATCAACTTAGCATTTTACTCGGTATCCCACATCTGCCGAGATGTAAATTTCGGATGAATAATCCGAAACCTACATGCAAACGGAGCCTCAATGTTCTTCATCTGCATCTACATACACATCGGACGAGGCCTATATTACTCTTCCTACCTATACAAAGAAACATGAAATATTGGCATCACCCTATTATTTTTAACAATAGCTACCGCATTCCTGGGCTATATTTTACCATGAGGACAAATATCATTCTGAGGTGCCACAGTAATCACTAATATACTATCAGCAATCCCCTACATTGGAAACGAATTAGTAAACTGAATCTGAGGCGGGTTTTCAGTAAACAACCCAACTCTGGTTCGATTTTTCACCCTACACTTCCTTTTACCATTTATAATTGCCGGAATGACAATAATTCACCTTCTATTTTTACACGAAACGGGTTCCAACAACCCAACTGGGCTCTCCTCAAACTCAGATAAAGTGTCTTTTCACCCCTATTTTCCCCTAAAAGATATAACTACCGCACTCACGACAATTACAACATTAATTCTGATTGCTCTATTCTTACCCACCTTTCTAACCGACCCACAAAACTTCTCACCAGCAAATCCAATAACAACACCCCCCCATATTATGCCAGAATGATATTTCCTATTTGCCTATACAATTTTACGATCGATCCCAAACAAACTAGGAGGGGTAATTGCCCTATTCTTATCCATCTTTGTCCTAATCCTAATACCGATATTACACGCATCCAAACAACGAACAATAAAATTTCGCCCAATCTCACAAGTAACTTTCTGAACAATAACCGCTAATGTGCTTATTCTAACATGAATCGGCAGCCAGCCAGTCGAACAACCCCTCATTACCATCGGACAGGCTGCCACAATCATATACTTCCTAACAATTATAGTAATTATCCCAATAATCTCCATAGTAGAAAATAAAACACTATAACCTGCCCCAGTAGCTAACACACCCAAAGCGTTGGCCTTGTAAACCAAAGACGGGAATACCCCCTGGGGCACCCCAATTGTTACCGAGCTACGCCACTCAATTTCCTACACACCCACTAGAAATCCCAATAAAAATAACCAAGCTATGCCACCCTACAACTCCCCCCCTCCCCCCTCGGCGGAAAGCCTTTAACAGGGCACAGGAATTAAGTCGAGATACTCACGACGCAACCCCCAAAATCAACTCTCAAAAACAGCCTATGTATGATTATAATACATATGTATAAAGTACATTAAGTTATTTTCCCCATACATATCATATAATATCAGTTATTAATAATATTACTAGTAACATACAATGTATAAAGTACATATATTTCTCGACCTCATGAATATTATAGTCCCATGGTGGCCTCTCGTATGGCCGAAGCATCTTGATCGTCCAACGGTGGTTTATATTATCGGACAACTCACGAGAGATCAGCAACCCGCCATTCTAAGGTACGTCGTTACCAGTCTCGTGGCTCATAAACACAAGTTACCGTTATTATTGCTCTTTCCAAGACCTCTGGTTCCTATCTCAGGCCCATTCTTGTATTAACACGCATACGGTGGTTTTTCCAAGACCTCTGATTAATGAGGTGTGCTACATCTCACCCGTGACCTCGGCATACTTGGCACTCCCGGCATCTGGTATTTTTTTTTTTTCTTTTCGACTTTCAAAACCGGTTTTCAAGTTTTTTCCCCATCAGGGCACAAGGGGACCTATATTCATTTTCTTAATCCACCTTTTTATTAAGGTTTTCCATTCGTCCCATTTTCGTAGACATTAAAAACCCAAAAAATTCCCCTTTTTGAGAACAATTTAAGGGCCGTAGCCACTTTTTTTAAAAATTTCAAAAAATTTTTGTGCAGAGCACTAAAAATTCCTCATAAATTTTTAAAAATTTTTGTGCACAGCGCACCTGTCGCCGTGTAATTAAAAAAATCGTTTAAGCCCAAAAATAGCCCCGTGCACACTTTTTACATAAAATTTTTTTACAAAAAAATTTCCGTCATTTTTTAAAATTTTCGCCCCAAAAAATAAGCGATCCCGAAAACTTCCGTTACCAAAATTTTCAATTTTTGCTATAAAAATAACACTTTTTTTTAAAAATTTTTCATTTTTTGTTAAAAAATTTCATTTTTTTTTAAAAAATTTTAATTTTTTTTAAAAAAATATTTTTTAACAAAAATCTTCGACTAAGCAATATTTTACTTTTTTTTAAAAAATCACATTTTACTGATGATCTCTAGCCAAAAGTTTCGACATTGTTCATCTAGCTGACTTTACTGGGTGTCAGCCAAGTATGCACACTTTAAAAGAGGAATTTATTTTCCATCACTGACTCCCAAAGCCAGAATTTTCGACTAAACTATCTTCTAATCATTTTTAAAAATAAAATTTTACTTAAAATTACACGGCAATTCCAGGACGAAATACAACAAAATTTCATGCAAAACACGGAATTCGACTAGAACGACACAAAAATTGCTTCTATTTATATATATAGTTGATGTACAAAATTTTTACACTCATCTATATATATATATTTCGTAATAAAAAAAAATAATACATACATCAGTTTAACGGTTATGTCCCGACCGCGCACATAAAAAT